GAAGGTCTACGGTTCGAGTCCGTATAGCCCTAATACATTATACATTCCATTTTTGTTTTGTATAGAGATTTTAGTAGTTTTATTTTATATTTTAATAGTAGGAACAATAAAATAAACACAATAATTCATTTCAACGGACCCAATTGGTATTTGTCAAATCTCGGATCAAATAACCATATTTCTTTATCCATTTTCATGAATGAATTACTTTTTCCTCTTTTATTGCCCATGATCAAAGAGTTATTTATACACTTTTTTGGGGTTTGGTATACCCAAACCCAGTCAATTTATGAAATTAAAATCATGAAAGAATACTGTCTAAAGACTTCAACCTGACCCAAGCAAATCCAATCCTAAGTCGCATGGATCTAGGACCTATTCTTTTCTTGATCTTGAGTATTTGTGGATAATCAGTTTTTGGCTGAACAACAAACCTAATAGATTCTTAGATTCTTTCAATTTTAAATTTGTTTCAAAGATAATGTAGGGCTAATTAATTAGCCCTACATCCATCAAGGCTCCTCCTTCTATATTCTAAGAGTTGAGCGGGTTTGGGAATTTGGTCTGTCGAATTGCTCGATAATGTGTGATTCTTTCTATTAGACTATTAGGAGAAGATTATTAGAGGGATCCTATATTATGCCGAACGTTCATGATTCCATAAAATTAAAAATTAAATATAACTATACTATTATAGTTATACTAATAAAAATATAGTAATAGTAATAATATTATCATATTCTATTGATATTGAATTCTTAATGATTATTATTTTAAATTTTATTGAATTTATTTCTAATTTTTTCTTTACTATAAAGAAGATTCTTTTATAGATGTTATAACGAAACTTCGTAAGAAGATATCTCAAAAAATCTTTGAAGTTGAAGATAGAACTGTGTATCAACAGGAGAATCGATGTTTTACTACTAATCACAAGGTTTACCTTCGACACAGTACTAATACTGGAAATTAGAATCAAGACTGGAAATTAGAATCAAGGATTACTCTATCAATTACCATCTACTTCAGAGATACCTTTTAGATTTGAATTTTAAAAAGATTTAAAGTCCAAAGGGTCAGTATCTTCTTACGAATTAGTTAATCAGGCAGGGTTCCTTTGTGCAGAATAAGAAAGAGCGGGTCAGTCTTTAACAATTTCATTGTCAATGTGAAGTATTGATACAAAGAAAAATGTGGTAGAGATGAAGGAGATGCAAATTCGTTTATATGATTGGCTAGTCAAGCATAAGCTAGTTCATAGATCTTTAGGCTTTGATTGCCGAAGAATAGAGACTTTACAAAAAAAACCAAAGATTGGGACTCAATTGCTGTCATTTTATATGTATATGGTATATGGTTACAATTATTTACGCTCCCAGTGTGCCTGTGATGTAGCACCAGACGGATTTTTAGCTAGTGTGTATCACCTTACGAAAATACGTTATGGTATAGATAAACCAGAGGAGGTATGCATAAAAGTATTTGCCCCCAGGAGTAATTCTCGAACCCAGTCCGTTTTCTGGATTTGGAGAAGTACGGATTTTCAGGAACGGGAATCTTATGATATGTTGGGAATTTCTTATGAGAATCATCCTCGCCTTAAACGTATCTTGATGCCTGAAAATTGGATAGGCTGGTCCTTACGTAAAGACTATATTGCTCCACTCCAAATTTCTATGAAATACAAGATGCTCTTTGAATGATAAGTACTTATACGACACGACTCCAGATTTCATTTCAATCAAAGAACATTTTTACATTCCCTTCTAGATGAAACAGAGTAACTGGACTTTAATTCATATGAGGGTGGCTAAAAAAAGAGGTTCTCATTGATATTCCCCAATTGGAAAGATATCATATACATTTTGTATGAGCAGAAAAACTAGGATGACTTAAAAGAGTTCTGTACCATGAACTTTGTATCGCGCACATCACTTAGGGGGGGCGCCGGAAATTGAGCAAGAGTGAGAAAAAAAAATATGAAAAAAAAAAGACGGAAGAGACGAAATGCAGAAATGAAAAATGAAAGTAATTGGGGTTGATTTGTACTGTGTCTGAAAAACATCCTTTCTATTCTTATCCTTTCACTCTGAATCTTTTTATCTAATTTTTTTATGAAATTTGAGATATATACGAAAATTTAACATCCTATTTTCAATTTAAATAAGATCAAAGTATGAACAGAGAGGAAAAAAATAAAAATGAAAAGGAAAGTAAAGAATATGTATCCCGATCCGTATCAATGAATTTCATTTGTATGAGGTATTAATATTTATCCGATACATTATTTACGTGTCAGGAACCAGATTTGAACTGGTGACACGAGGATTTTCAGTCCTCTGCTCTACCAACTGAGCTATCCCGACCATTTCCTGTGCATCATCCTAGCGGAGTACTTGTATCTATGTCAATGAAAAGAACTAAAAAAGTCTTAACAAATTGTACTTAGCTCCTCAATTTCTTAGATCTTCAAAACAAAAAGAAGACTTTCTTTGTATTGTAAATGTAAGTATAATGATATGGACTGTGAATGACTCAATAACGGGGATTCCTTGAATCTATACATATATGTTCATTTGTACAGGTATCATATCTATACAAATGAAATTGGATTGTAAGAAGAAACGAGGATTTCTATTCGGATCCGTTTGTGAAAGAACAGAGTGAATGAAATGAGAAAGATATTGAATTTTGGTTGAACTGAACCATTGATGAAAAAAAAGAAGATAAAGAAATAAGAGGAGGTAAAATGGGCTTTTCTTGGGGATAGAGGGACTTGAACCCTCACGATTTTTAAAGTCGACGGATTTTCCTCTTACTATAAATTTCATTGTTGTCGGTATTGAATTGACATGTAAAATGGGACTCTCTCTTTATTCTCGTCCGATTAATTTTCAAAAGATCTATGAAACTCTGGAATTAATCATTTGATCAATGAATATTCGAATTCTATTTCAATTTAAACTTCAATTGGAAAATGGGAATGGATTCAGAATAACTCTTCCTTTTTTCATAGATTTTTTGATCTTTAGAATGATTATTTGATCTCTATCATTCTAATTAATATAGAATGAATCTAAATATCGAAATAGAGGGTTGTGATTAATCTTTCCTATGTCAGTATGTATTAGGTATATAAGCTTATCCTTTACTGTCATTTCTATCATTTGATAGAAGGATTTTTGCTACTAACGTAACGTAGTCAATTTCATTCGTTAGAACAGCTTCCATTGAGTCTCTGCACCTATCCCTTTTTATTCTAATTTTCCATTTTTTATAAAGATTTGGCTCAGGATTGCCCATTTTTAGTTCCAGGGTTTCTCTGAATTTGGAAGTTACCACTTAGCAAGGTTTCCATACCAAGGCTCAATCCAATCAAGTCCGTAGCGTCTACCAATTTCGCCATATCCCCCTTTGCTTTGATATTTGATATGATACAAGGATCTAATTGTAATTCCATACACCTCTTTCATTGATCTTGGAACTGTTGAATTCATTAGGTAAGGATTCTTGTATCGAAAAAGTGTATGCTGCTATTTTATTTTTTTGGCCGTCTTCCATTCTATCATTTCATCTCTATTGGATGAACCCTATTTGTTTCAATCCGAAATTATTCTATCATTGATGTATCCGCAATTCAATATAGATAGATATATCCCACATATATCTATGCCTTGACTCCCCCTTCTTTTTTATAGCGGAATTAAAAATAGTAGAACGCTCGATATTTATTTATTTTTTTTTTTTTTTTAACAATTCGTCCTCTTGTGTATAATGATAGAATACAAGTTTCTATCAGTTTTAGTCATGGATTTACATTATTCGAATAGAAATCAATAGAATATGATTCTATTTAGTTTTTCACTATTTATCTATTAGGATATAGATAGTTTCTTTATGTGAAATTTAGATTTAGATTTATAGTATAGTTTTTTAGTTACACCATTAGAATGAGAATAAATGAATTATTCATAATATGATTTTAATTATCATAAAATAATCATATTAATATTATTGAAGTATCATATTAATATTATTGAAGTGAAGATTTAATTTAAGATTGTATTTATTGTTTTATTGTATTGATTTCATATCCATCTTTATTTCATATTCATCTTCATATTAATCATATCATATTCAAAATAGTAAGAATTTAATTCGAAATTCGATTTTTTTAGATTTTCTATTATTTAATATAGAATCTCAAATCTATAACTAATAACTATAAATAGAATAAATAAGAATAGAAATAGAGAAGAAATTTAAATAATCAATAAATGAAAAAAAAAAAAAAGAAGAATCACCAGGTAATAGCTAAGATCCGAAAGTTTCCTATACACTATTGATCTTATATCCGCCCGCTTAGCTCAGAGGTTAGAGCATCGCATTTGTAATGCGATGGTCATCGGTTCGATTCCGATAGCCGGCTCTTTTTCTTTGCATGATTGAAAATATCTACTCTCGCTTTCTCTAAATGTCGAGTTATTATGTCATGGTAACTTGCAGCTATAGCTATGAATAAAAAAAGTTAACTAGATCTTTACAGAAGAAATTTTAAAAGGTAGCCTTCGCTTGAACTTCACTATATTATATATACAAAAAATAAAAATATTGATAAAATTGATTTCATTCTGCTTTGTAATACTTCAGTAGATTGTGTTTTGTTTTGCTGATCCTTTAGTTCAGTCTGAATTTATTTTATATATTTTATAATATTTTTTTATATTTTAATTTTCGATTTATATAATATTATAATTATAATTTTTTTTTTCAAATGAAAGTGAATCAAAAAGGGAGCCTTTATTTATATGTCTCGTTACCGAGGACCTCGTTTCAAAAAAATACGCCGTCTGGGGTCTTTACCGGGACTAACTAGTAAAAGCCCCAGATCCGGAAGTTATCTTCAAACCCAATTGCGCTCGGGAAAAAGATCACAATATCGTATTCGTTTAGAAGAGAAACAGAAATTGCGTTTTCATTATGGTCTGGCAGAGCGACAATTACTTAAATATGTGCATATTGCTGGAAAAGCCAAAGGGTCAACAGGTCAGGTTTTACTACAACTACTCGAGATGCGTTTGGATAACATCCTTTTTCGATTAGGTATGGCTTCGACCATTCCTGGAGCCAGACAATTAGTTAACCATAGACATATTTTAGTTAATGGTCGTATAGTAGATATACCAAGTTATCGTTGCAAACCCCGAGATATTATTACTACGAAGGATAAAGAAAGATCGAAAGCTCTGATTCAAAATTATCTTGTTTCATCCCCCCGCGGGGAATTGCCAAACCATTTGACTATTGATTCCTTACAATATAAAGGATTTGTAAATCAAATCATAGATAATAAATCGATCGGTTTTAAAATAAATGAGTTGTTGGTCGTAGAATATTATTCCCGTCAAACTTGATTCTAACGAAAATAAAAAAAGCAAGGTTCATACAATTTTTACCCCCTTCTCTGAAGTAAATAGAGTACCTTGTCTCATTCACATATCAAAAATGGATCGACAATAAATAGGATTCTTTTTCTTCTTTTCAATATCAATACAATATTTCTATTTGTATTTTACGTATCACAGGCTCTAATTAGGGATAGAGAATCTCTATCAAATAAGGACTGTTAGAATAATGATATCAATTATTATTTGATTTGATACGTAACGTTGATAAATGAAAAGAAAAGGAGAGAGAGGGATTCGAACCCTCGGTAAACAAAAGTTCACATAGCAGTTCCAATGCTACGCCTTGAACCACTCAGCCATCCCTCCTACGGAATCTTATTCTTGACCAAAAACCGAATTAAGTAGCGAGCCATTCATCTTAATTGTAGTACAGGTATGACCGCCTGGTGGTTCCATAGGAAGAAAAGTTTTTTTCCAATTTCATATTTATCAACAGCAACTTCTTTCATTAGCTACCCCATGATCTATTAAAAATTCATGAATTGTCCGATTCATTTTTTTATTTCAACTGTATGGCGTGGCACATATACGTTATGCAAACAAAATAAAATTAAAATAATTAAAATAAAGGATGGTTACCTTATTTTTTTATCATGGAATGATTATTCAATTCTTTTTCCTTTTGATAACCAAATCAAAACTTATCGAGTTATCAAAATCAATACATAGGAAACTTGGTTATTAAACTTAGATGAAATAGTAATAGTATACTACTAAATTGGAATGAAATATAATCTGATTCAACTATTTCATTTCATCTTTGTAAAAAGGGAGGACAATTTGTGCTCCACGTTTTTCCAATTAGTCTGTTTTTATGTTATTTTGTACTGTACAATTCCTTTTTTTGTGGGATCGTTTTCCCCGAAGGGGAATGAAAATAATTATAGAATGAATTGATAATTATGCCTAGATCTCGAATAAATGGAAATTTTATTGATAAGACCTCCTCAATTGTAGCCAATATCTTATTACGAATAATTCCGACAACTTCAGGAGAAAAAAAGGCATTTACCTATTACGGAGATGGTGCGATTTGATTCTTTTCTTGTTTTTTTACCCCTCAGTTTTACGAGAAAAAGAACGTAGTTAGGAATATAAAAAAACAAATTAGTGAAAGAAACCTACGCTTGGTGAAGGTGAAGTTTAGAGATAGAGCAATTCCTTCTGTCGTGTATCCTCGATTGATGCAGCCTTAGATGCTTCAATTATCGATTTTAGTATTGAGCGAAAGGTTACATCTATAGGTTCTTTATTGGAGGTCAATCCTACTTAATTAGTATCCATAGGTGGCATTGTGGAAAAAGCACTACACCTAGGAATCAACAACACGAAAACTTTGTTATAAATAACCCTTTTCCTTATCGGTATCGGGACTAACAAGAATGGTTGGGAAAACTAAGATCCATCTCATTCGTGCTTTGGGTACCCGTATAACCATCAAAGACCGTTGAAGTGACTAATTCCTGTAAATCGTAAGCGTTGAGTACAAAGAAATTGTTGGAGTTACCATTTCTATCTATCACTAATACGATTGGTGGTAAGAAAAAACCTCTTGTGGGAAGGCTGGTTAGAAATTTCTTGTAAAAATACCAGCTCCTGTCAGTTCATAATGAGAATAGTTAAATTTTGATTACATGAATTATTACCTTTAGTACTATGCACAGAAGGGAGGAGCCGTATGAGATGAAAATCTCACGTACGGTTCTGTAACGGAGATTCTTTTACAAGAATGAACGACCGTAACGGATGTCGGCTCAATCCGAAGGAAATTATGCAGAAGCTTTACAGAATTATTATGAAGCTACGCGACCAGAAATTGATCCCTATGATAGAAGTTATATACTCTATAACATAGGTCTTATACACACAAGCAACGGAGAGCATACAAAAGCTTTGGAATATTATTTCCGGGCACTAGAACGAAATCCATTTTTACCACAAGCTTTTAATAATATGGCCGTGATCTGTCATTACGTGCGACTATCTTCACTATAGAAAGAAGGAAAAAGAGATCAAATCGTCTAGTAAATAC